CTTGATATCGAACATAATGCATGAAAGGATCCGTAAAAAACCATAAAGTTTTCTGAAAATAGTTATGGTACACTACCATAAGATGTTCTATTTTTCCATAGAACTGTATTCGCTCAAGAAAGGTTCCAGAAGATGTTAATCGTAAATAAGAAGATTGTTTACGAAGAAAAACGAATAAAAATTCGCATTCAGATACATAAGAATTATATAGGAACTGAAATAGTCTTTTATTTTCTTTTGAAAAAACATAAATTGATTTCTTCGGAGTAATGAGACTCTTCCAATTATGATATTCGTGGAGAAAGAATCGCAATAAATGCAAAGATGGAACATCTTCGATCCGACATTGAAGGATTTGAACCAAGATTTCAAAATGGATAGGATAGGGTATTAGTATATCTGACACATAATTTAAATGTAATAATTTGTCCTCTAAAAAGGGAAATATTGAATGAATAGATCGTAAATTATGACATTTTGGTATTTCTTTTTCTTCGGGAAAAGATACTAATCGCAGCGAGAATGGAATTTCCACAATGACCGCAAAACCTTCTGATATCATCTGAGAAAAAAAATGAGAATAAAAATAATTGTTGTGCCCAACGAATCGATTTTGGTTAGAATAATTAACCGAATTAATTAAATAATTCTGTTGATACATTCGAATAATTAAACGTTTTACAAGTACTGAACTAGATTTATTGTCATAACCAATAATTTCCACGGGTTCATAAAAAATCGAATTGTTTAAACCATGATCATGAGCAAACGCATAAATATACTCCTGAAAAAGAAACGGATATAGGAAGTGTTGTTGCCGAGATCTATCTTTTTCTAAATATCCTTGTAATTCTTCCATTTACATTTCTACTTGAGCCAGAGGCAGGAGGTTTTTCTTGGTTTATCAAATGATACATACATAGTGCAATATGGTCAGAACAGGGTATTATGTATTGTATTATGTATATAGTAAGAAAAAAAATATATACCCCGGAAAAGAAAGAGGGAGTCCAATCAACAGATCTTTTTACCTTCCTTTTCTATCCAATTGGTTTATGTTCGTTATAATTACAACAGGAGAAAAAATCCTTTATTTTTGCAACCCAATCGCTCTTTTGACTTTGGAATAAATTCTCTTTATCAATATACTGTTTCTTCTACACATCCGTCTACAATCCATAATAAAGAATAATTAGGATTCTGAAAAAAAAAAAGAAAAAATCAATGGTTCACTCACAGGAGAACCCACTCTTTCCCGCATTAGGCACTAATTCATTTTTAACGTCTAATTAGATCGGGTAATCATTCCAATTAAGAACATAAGCTCGTTGCTTTTTATTTTACCAGAATTGGAGCCATAGAGCTCTATCCATTTATTCACTAGACCCAACTGTAAATGTGAATTTCTTTTGTCCCCTTCCAAAAATCAAAACAATCTTTTGGAACTGTAATGATCCGGTAAGGATAAACTCAAAGTTCTACTTTAACTTTGACTTTCATTTCAAATTAAATAAATTAATAAAATCGAAAATCTAATAAAATAATAAATTGATTTTATTACGACATGCTGTTTTTTCCATTCATTACCCTTGAGGATCAGTCGTGGTCTTATAGACTATACCAATAGTCTGGACGAATTCGTCGCTTCATCCAAATGTGTAAAAGATCATAGTCGCACTTAAAAGCCGAGTACTCTACCGTTGAGTTAGCAACCCGGATAAATAGGATATGTAGATACGATCGAAATATAAAAATCAATTGAATTGCACTGCACGACCCTATCAAAACATTGAACTAGCAACACATCGAAAAGAAAGATTTTCTGATCAATTAGAAACACAAAATACCAAAATTAGCAGATCGGATTAAAAATATTCCTAATCGAAATGTAAAAATTATGACAGACCACCCATTTTTTATCAAATTATTTTTTGATTTTCCCTAAGAAAATACATCTTGTATGAGAGTAAATGCAGCAAGGCAAACCCATCATTTGAGTGAAGGAAACAAAAAAAACCAATATGGGGTGGGGATAAACAGCCCTATTTATCTACGATCGAATTATATTTGTTCGATACACCATTGTCAATATAAAAGCAATGTTGAGAAAGTAAATCAAGTAAATAAAATAAAGACTTGTGTTGGATTGGCACAACATAAATAAGAAATTGGAATGGAAAAAATTAAGGAAAAGGTAAATAAAAAATCCCCGGTTTATTCAATCAATAAAAGTACGATAAGCAAGCTTAACCCCTTGTTTGTTGTTAAATTTAATTCCCCCACCAAAATATGAATAAAGCAAGAAAAAGGAAAATGGTGTGTAAATAGAAATAATTACACAAGGATAGATACTAGTTACCCTTCCCTACTTTATTTTATTTATTTAATAATTTTGTTTTTTCCTTTAATTAACTCAAAGTTCTTTCTTTAAAGAATTCTGCCTTCCTTAAAATATCATAAACAGTTCCTGTAGGTTGAGCACCTTTTTCAAGGAAATATAGAATAGCAGGAACATTTAAATAAGTTTGATTCTTTATCGGATCATAAAAACCTACTTTTTGAAGATCTCTTCCTTCTCTTCGGAATCGAACATCAATTGCAACGATTCGATAGATGGCTCATTGGGATAGATGTAAATAAACAATGCCCCCCCTAGAAACGTATAGGAGGTTTTTTCCTCATACGGCTCGAGAAAAATGATTCCAATTTCTGTATATAATAGCAAGTGGATCCATAAAATCATGAATTTTACTATAATTTGAATTGAGTACTTTTTTCTTCTTCCTTACATAAAAAGGAAGAAATCTCATTCATACTCATAACTCAAGTTGGGTAATTCTGACAAGAAAATCCTTAGACATTTATTGAGCCGTCTCTAAACTCTTTTGTTTGTCTCATTTCGAATCTATTTTTATTCCTCAGTCTGATCCAATTGTTGAGACAATTGAAAATAGTGTTTCCTTGTTTCGGAATCCTTTATCCTTGCTTTGTGAAATCATTGGGTTTAGACATTACCTCGGGGATCCTTATTCCTTTCAAAATGGCAGCAACATACCTTTTTTTGTTATTTCTTTCTATATAAATAGAATACGAATGATTGATTCCCTTGTGATACACTTTTCATCGAAATAGTTTTACCAATTTCAAAAAATTTGACTTTTCAAATCTGAATTTGAACCTTTCAATTTAGAATTTATATTATAGTGAGGATATACTTACAGAGTTGGTCTAACTTATTGATTTTCACTAACCCTAGATTCTTTCCCTTGAAAAATGAATCAATCCTTTCTTCTCGAGCTTCATCATGTACTATTTACTTATAACCCAACACAAATTAGGTTCCGGGCAGAACAGAACAAACTATGTCGAGCCAAGAGCATCTTCATTACTATAGAAGATGGCGGATGTAAAAATCCACAGCCGACCATGTCCTTCAAGTCGCACGTTGCTTTCTACCACATCGTTTCAAACGAAGTTTTACCATAACATTCCTCTAATTGAAATTTCAAAGTGGTATGGAATTGATTCAATATAAAATCATGAATAGTCATTGGTTCAACCGGTATATAATATTTCTATCTACGGATAAATAAGTATTTATCCGGATAAGGGTCCGCAAGGGTCGAATTTATTTAATTTAACCCCATATTCTATCATATGAATTGATAGAAAATAAAGATATTCAATTTTACCCACATTTGACACTTGATTCCATTTGTGAGAAACCAAACGAATTCTCAGATATGATTCTTAGAACCATTCTGAAAATTAATAAGAAAAGATTTTTCCCTTTAACAAATTATTGTTTCACGTGGAATGCAGTGTGATCCCATCTTTCGTTTCATGAAAAACGATCTGGGACGGAAGGATTCGAACCTCCGAATAACGGGACCAAAACCCGCTGCCTTACCGCTTGGCCACGCCCCATTTTGATTTCTATTCGATATTAATCAACACTAATATTGGTATTGGTTATTCGTCAATCCCAACCCAAATACACAAAAACATATGGGATATTTTGTTGCTAGGATTCAAGACATGTAGATATAGAATCAAAAAAATTCATTGATCATTACATAGAATTCAATTAAGATATTGTATGAAAGTTGAATTCCTTATATTCTCATTTTAGAATGATAATGGGGGGAGGGATTTTTTATTTGGGAAAGTCCGAACCGAAGAAAAAGAAGGATTTCTTGATCTGCCTTTTTCATTTTTCCCTTATAAAAATAACTCAAAATTATCTAATCCACAAGAACGAAATGCTTGTTATGCTTAATATCTTTAGTTTAATCGGTATCTGTCTTAATTCTGTCCTTTATTCGAGTAGTTTTTTCTTCGCCAAATTGCCCGAAGCTTATGCCATTTTCAATCCAATCGTAGATGTTATGCCTGTCATACCTGTACTCTTTTTTCTCTTAGCCTTTGTTTGGCAAGCCGCTGTAAGTTTTCGATGAAATCTTTAATACTCTGCTAAATTGATGATGTATTCGATAAAAAAATTCTAAAAATTGATAAGATCAGATAAGTCTTACATTACGAACCCTCGATTCAAAAATGGAAATTCTTGTATATTGAATGAATAACCGCAGCGATGAATTTGGATCAGCCTTTTCCCCGTTCTGACCTTCCGGTGAGTATGGACTATTAGGTACTCCACAATACCTAATTATTGATATGACAAGAAATTTCGGGTAACGAATGAATCAAAATCTTATTACAAATAAATTCGTTTTATTTTTCATTTTTGGGGGTGTCAAAACAAAAAAAAATGGTATATGTGGTAAAAAATAGGCAATCTATTCCCCTTTTTCAAAAAAAAAAAATGATCTTGGAGATTGTGTAATGCTTACTCTCAAACTCTTTGTTTACACAGTAGTGATATTCTTTGTTTCCCTTTTTATCTTTGGATTCTTATCTAATGATCCAGGGCGCAATCCTGGACGTGAGGAATAAAAAATTTCTAGTTTTTTTTTGCTTTTTCTAAATTAATTCTTAATAATCTTATTTGTTTCATACATTTAACTATGATAAAATCAAGGGATGAGAATCTTTTCGAATTCAAAAATACCAAGTGATCAGAGAAAGCGGAAAGAGAGGGATTCGAACCCTCGGTACAAAAAATTCGTACAACGGATTAGCAATCCGCCGCTTTAGTCCACTCAGCCATCTCTCCTAATTCCAAATTGAAAATTTGTTATGTGATGTAACACGTGAAATAAAGATTGATAAAAATCCACCTTCTTCTCTTTATTTTCTTTTTTCATTTGATTTTTATTTATTTAATCTTATTTAACTTTATTATTATTATTTATTTTATTATATTATTCTATTTTAATAAAAAAAAATATTATTATATTATTAAAATAGAAATTCGAAATATTCTAAAATATTCTAATAAATAATAGAAATTTTTTAAATAGCTATTAAAATTTAAACTTAAACAAAAACAAAGTATTTAATATTTAGATAAAATAATTTAAATAAAATAAAAGTAAAGGTATATATTTATACTAAGAGGTATATATTTATTATAATATAAATATATTATGTATAATAAAATATGTAAAAATATGTATAAGAAAAATAATAAATATAAGAAAAATAAGAAAAAGATAGAAAAAAGCAATTGATCAGGAATTCAATATAGATAATGACTCAAAACGGATCTCCTCAATAGAAAGAATATCTTAGTTCTTTGATTTTATACGAAAGGTTTATTCTCCCGGCCTGATCCGCTTAAGTACTGGCCGGGACATTTCTTCTTTTATTCCATTGATTATTCTTTTTTTCTTTTTCTCAGTTTATTACTTAATTTTTTACTGTTGTCAAGTAAGGAATAAAAAAAGACATATGATAACATATATTATATATATATAAATACATTAAACAATATTAAATTACATTTAACAATTTGAAATATTCAAAATATTTCTATTCTAATAGAATAGAACTCAATATAACGCATTTACTTCTTCAAGAGACAAACTTTATTTGAACAGTTGAGATTCAATTGACCCGAATTCATAAGATCTGGCACCGGCAGTTGAAAAGAAGGTGAAAAAGGGGGGGTCCGTGTATACAGAATTTTTAATTTTTATAGTCTAGCTTCAATCACCCCTTCAGGCGGGAACTATTAGTTTAGTAATGACTTCCCAGCAAACGAAAAGCTTAACTTTTTTTGTTATGCTATTTAAATAAAATTATGTTATTTAAATAAGCTTTACACTCTTCGCTTAGCTTTTTTATTTTTATTTTTAGTCCCCGGCGAGACTAAATACGTGTCAACGCTAGAATTTTCATGATTCCACTGCTATCTTGATTTTGTCTCACCCCTTTTTTTTGTTCGACAAATGGTCCATTCATATACAATAATGAATATGTAGCGGGTATAGTTTAGTGGTAAAAGTGTGATTCGTTCTATTAATAACTTAAATAGTTAAGGGATCCATCGGTTTTTTTTTCAAACTCCGATCAAAAACTTTATTTCTTAAAAAGGTTTAATCCTTTTCTTCTCAATAGCATATTTGAGGAAAAATATACGTTCTCACGATTTGTATGTATCCAAAGGCCAATTAGAAATTGCATCAAAAAGTTGGATTATAGATATGGAGTCGCGAAGCATAATTTTTTTGAATTGGATTAACTATTCCAATTGAATAAGTATAGGTAAAGGATCTATGGATGAAGATACAAAAGTATATTTCCAATCGTAACTGGATCTTCCATTTTTGTGTTGTAAAAGGAAATTGAAGCCAAATAGCTAAAAAACGATAGTTTTGGTTTACTAGAACCATCAGCATATTGTTTCAGCTCGGTGGAAACCAAATTCTTTTCCTGAGGATCCTAGGAGTAAAAATAGGGAACGAAGTAACTAGACTAGATAGATTTGGTATAATCTCTCTCCTCTAGAGGGATCATCTAGAAAGCGGGTAGCTTTAGATGCATTCATACAGAAAAGCTGACATAGATATTATGGATCTCATTTTTTCTCTGGAAATACATGGACCTTCCATAAAGGAGCCGAATGAAACCAAAATTTCATGTTCGGTTTTGAATTAGAGACGTTAAAAATGATCAACCAACGTCGACTATAACCCCTAGCCTTCCAAGCTAACGATGCGGGTTCGATTCCCGCTACCCGCTCCATATTCTTTATTATACATGCGTCATCAATTTGGATATGCATCCTTTTTTTTCCCGAAAAGATATATTTTATGTATAATCGTTTTTTATTTGAGCAAGAGTAAAGTAAGAATACGAAAGAAGAAAATAGAAATGAAAAGCGTCCATTGTCTAATGGATAGGACAGAGGTCTTCTAAACCTTTGGTATAGGTTCAAATCCTATTGGACGCAATTTTTTTCCATCTATTTTGTTAAATGTCTATACTAAGAAACCCTTTTTGAATGATTCAAATCAGAAATTTTTCTCAATGATTACTCTCATGCTAAGAATAAGTATGATAAATTTATGGTTGTTCCTGAAGTAGAAATTGTTT